AACATCTATGTCAGCTTTTTTTATGAATGTGTCTAAAGCTACTTGCTTTTTAGATGATCCCTCTAGAAGAGGGGGATTCTATCAAATCTTTCTAGTCTCTAGTCTAGTTACTTCGTTCCCTATTTCTTTTCTATTCGTGAGATCCTAAGGAAAATAATTTTGTTTCTACCGAGCTGAAATAAGAAGCCGAGGGTTCTAGTAAACCAAAACCATCATTTTCTAGCTATTTGGCTTCAATCTCCCCCTTTTTCAGCGCAAAAATTGAAGATTTAGTTACGATTGAAAGTTTTGTACTATCATCCATAGATCCTTTATTCATACTCATTCAATTGGAAGAATTGAACCAATCAAAAAAATTATGCTTCTCGACTCCATAATCCAAATTTTTTATTAAAATTCTGATTGCCTTTTGGATAGAAATCGTGAGAATGTATATTATTTCCTCAAATGTCCTATTGAGGGGTAAAGGATTAAATCTTTTTAAGAAATAAAGTTTTTGATCGGAATATGAAATATGAAAAAAACGGAAAGACCCCTTAACTATTTAAGTTGTTAATAGAACGAATCACACTTTTACCACTAAACTATACCCGCTACATATTCATTATTGGATATGAATGGACTATTTGTCCAACCAAAGTAATAAGACGCAGTCAAGATAGTATCAGAATCATAAAAATTCCAGCATGAACACGTAAAATGAAAAAAAAATAGGTGAATAGCAAAAAGTTTAGTCTAATTTAAATAGTGTACTAAAGTTTTAAGTATTTTTTTTTTGAAACCTCCCTTTACTTGAACCGCTTAAGTGAATTATTCAGATGAATATCATACTGAACTTCAACTTTCATTTATAATGAAATTTGTTTTTCATTAATGAATTTACAAATTTTATACTTAAGAATAATAAAATAAAGACGAAAAATATTAGTAGTATATTACTATTATACTATAATACTATTACTAGATATTACTAGAACATAACACTTTTACTATTAAGACTTAAGACTAAATATTCTAATTTATACTCATTTATACTCTAATTTACTCTAATTACTTAGAATTTAGAATATACTAAGAATATATAATATATATATCTAATCTCTAATATAATCTCTAATATTGAATATTGAAATATTCAATATATAATAATAATCATATTAATTATTAATATAGAATTATAAATATAGAATATTCTATATTAATCTAGATATATATAATTTCTTAAATAATTTCTAAGATAATTTATCTATTAAACTATCTATTAAAATCTTATAGAATTTCTAAGAATTAGGAATGGCAATGAAATTTACTCTTCTTGTTTCAATAAAAATTTTTATTCGTTGGAACAAAAGAAGTACTGGCCCGGCCAGTACTTATACTTAACCAGGCCGGGCGGGGAAATGAACCTTTTGTACAAAATAAAAGAAGTAAGGTATTCTTTCTATTGGATAAATCTGTTTCGAATCATTGAAGGAAAATAAAAATTGTTCTCAATCTTCACTTTACGTGTGAAATCACATGAGAAATTTCTCATTTGGAATGGGGAGAGATGGCTGAGTGGACTAAAGCGTCGGATTGCTAATCTGTTGTACGAATTATTCGTACCGAGGGTTCGAATCCCTCTCTCTCCGATCCCCTTATAACTTGATATTTTAGAATCAGAATAAATTTCGATTATTTTCTTTTATGAATCTTTTATTTTTATCTAGCATCTATTCCATTTCTTTCTACATTTATCTATGAAATACCTATTAAAAAATAAAGTAAAAAAAAAGTAAAAACGAATCTCATCTCTTTTTTTATTCTTCACGCCCAGGATTACGCCCCGGATCATTAGATAAGAATCCGAAGATGAAGAGAGAAACAAAGAATATTACTACTGTGTAAACGAATAGTTTAAGAGTAAGCATTACAAATCTCCAAGATAAGATCATTTTTTTTTAAGGAAATATATCACCTATTTTACGACACACACTATACACTATTTTGATATGACGCTCTAAAGATGAAAAAAAAAAGAAGTTTTTTTTTTTAATTTCTTTTCACGAATCTATTTCTAACGTAATATTCTAATGTAATAAGATTCGTATTTTTTTGTTACCAAAAATTTCTTGCCATATCCATATCTATAATTAGGTATTGTATGGGATCTTATAAAGGAAAGGTCATAACAAAAGAAGAAAGAAGCTGATTAGCTGATTAAAGATAAAGATCATCGCCCCTTCCCTTATTCAAATGAAATCTCACTATAAAATAGAAAATATCAGAATTTCACTTTTTGAATCGAGGGTTCCTAATGTCCAGACTTATCTGAATCTTCTTTCTGATCTCATTGATTTTAAGAAGAAAAATATTATATTTTTTTAATCGAAGACTTTATAAATTGAATATGAATTGAATATAGATTTCATTTTTATCGAAAACTTACAGCAGCTTGCCAAACAAAGGCTAAGAGAAAAAATAGTAAAGGGATAATCGGCAGAATGTCTACGATTGGATTGAAAAAGGCATAAGCCTCGGGCAATTTGGCGAAGAAAAAACTACTAAGGGTAGAATTAAGACAGATACAGATTAAACTAAAGATATTAAACATAACAAATATTCTTTTCTTGTTCTTAAAGATTAAGATGAGATTGAAATGATAATAAATTATCAGATTGGATTCAGTTGTTTTTCTGAGGTAATTTTTCAAAGAAAAAGGCAGATAAAAGAAATTCTTCTTTTTCTTTGACTTCTCCCCAATCAAGAATCCTTCCTTACATTCTCCAATCAAATAAGAATACAAGGAATTCTATTTTCATACAATATATTAATTGAATTTTAAGTAATGATCAATTAATCTTTTTTATTCTATATCTATATGTGTTGAATCCCAGCGACAACATGTCCTATATTTCTTTTGGTTGGTTATTGACGAATAACCAATATTTAGCTTAGTTTTTCTTAGACCAAATAAAAATGGGGCGTGGCCAAGCGGTAAGGCAACGGGTTTTGGTCCCGTTACTCGGAGGTTCGAATCCTTCCGTCCCAGATCGTTTGCATCAGAAACGAAAGATTCTTCTCTATTGAAATTGAAAATTTTATTCAACAATTTGAATTTGAGGATTCTGATTTTCTATTTGATCTTACCTTACACGAGACTTATTCTACTTCAAAATAATGAAAACAAAGAAACTTTATTCTCAAACTATCTCTCTTATTTCAATGAAATGAAAATAAGATTCAATTGGAAATGGTAAATATTAAGTAAATCATAATATTAGAATCATAAAATCATATTTCATAAATAAAAAATATTCATATTAGAATATATTAATACATAAATACAGAATTTTTACATAAGAATATATATTGTATATTTTTCTATCTTCTTATTTAAGCTATTTAAGATTATCTTATTAATATATAATTTAATATATAATTGATTCTATCATTATCATTGAATATTTATGAATATTTCAATGAAATATTTAATTTAGTATAGTTATTAGTTAATAGAGTATTTAGTTAAAGTGGCTAAAAACTTTTATCCATTCATGGGGATTTATTTTTCAGTTGAATGAAAGTAAAGTCAAAGGTTTTTTTTGAGGTTTCTATTTTATTTTTTTTTTTAAGAACAAGAGGGATCTTTTATGATGGACAATCCCGAAATATCTGTTGAATATTTAAATAAGTTTGCTTAAAACTGATTTGTTTTTTTCATATGAATAATATTCATATGAGAAAATATGGGGTAATTTTAAGTGAAATCCTATCCTCCGGATAAACACTTATCTTTCAGTGTAGATTATTATGTATCGGTTCAACCAATGACTATTCATTTCATTATTCCATATTGAATCAATTGCATACGGTTCCAATTTAAAAGAAAATGAGAGGGATGTTGTTATGGTAAAACTTCGTTTGAAACGATGTGGTAGAAAGCAACGTGCGACTTGAAGGACATGATTGGCTGTGGATTCTTACATCCACCATTTTCTATACGAATGAAGATGCTCTTGTCTCGACATAGTTTGTTCTGCTAGGAACCTATTTTAAATTCTCTTGGGTTACTAAATAAAGATACTAAAGGTATATACTAATAGTATATAAAGATATAGTATATAAAGGTATAGCATATGATGGAGCTCGAGCAAAAATGATTGATTCATTTATCGGGGGAATAATCTAGGGTTAGTGATAATCAATAAGTTAGACCAACTTTGTAAATATATCATCAATATATATAAATGGAGAGGTTCATTTTTGAACAAGTTTGAAATGAAAAAAAAAATCAAATTTTTCGAAAATTTCAAACTTTTTCGATAAAGAGTAAGAGTGTATAACAAAGGAATCAATCTTTCGTATGATTTTTCCCTTTTCCATAGAAAGAACAAAAAACAAAAGGTATGTTGCTGCCTTTTTGAAAAGGAGTAAGGATCACCGAAGTAATGTCTAAACCTAATGATTTCACAAAGCGCAAAGCAAAGACAACAAATTCCGGAACAAGGAAACACTATTTTCACTTGTCTCAATATTTGGATCAGAATGAGTAAAAAAAAATAGATCCGAAAGGAGACAAAAAAAAGGTTAGAGACAGCTCAAGAAATTCTAAGGATTTCCTTTCGAACTCTTTCAAAACTACCCAACTTGAGTTAGGAGTACGAATGAAATTTCTTTTTCTGTAAAGAAGGAAAAAAGGCTCAAATTACAGTCTAATTCTTTAGGGATCTATTTCTATAATCTATTTCTATATATATAGAAATAGAATAGAAATATAGAAATAGAAATTCTAGAAATTAGAATCATTTTTTCTTGAGCCGTATGAGGAAAAAACCTCCTATACGTTTCTAGGGGGGCATTTTTTATCTACATCTATCCCAATGAGCCATCTATCGAATCGTTGCAATTGATGTTCGATCCCGAAGAGAAGGAAGAGATCTTCGAAAAGTGGGTTTTTATGATCCGATAAAGAATCAAACTTATTCAAATGTTCCTGCTATTTTATATTTCCTTGAAAAAGGTGCTAAACCCACAGGAACTGTTTATGATATTTTAAGGAAGGCAGAATTCTTTAAAGAATTTCGAGTTTCTTTTGATAAAAAAGAAAGTAAAAACAAGAATCATGAATAAAAAAAAGATAGGGTAACTAATACCTATCTTTGCGTAATTCTTTCTTCAAAGTTTCTTATCTTTTTGTTCTATTCATACTTACTTTTATTCTTCTTTTTCTTATTCGTATTTTTTTCTTGCTTCTTTTTGTGGAACCCCCCAACAAGGGGGGTAATCTTTCTTCTTGTATTTGTATTGTACCTTTCTTTTTTTGATTAAAGTTTTGATTAAATAAAGCCGCTAATTTTTCTATCTCTACCTTATTCCTTCTTTTTTTCCGCTCAAAGTTCTTATTTATTCTTTATGTTGTGCTAATCCAACACAAATTTCTATATAATTTCTTGAAATTTGTTTTCTAAAAAAAAGTCCATTCATATTGACAATGGTGTTTCAAACAAATATAATTTGATCGTATATAAATAAAGATTTTTATCCCCATTTCCTCCCCTATTGGATCTTTCATTCACTTTAGTAAAATGGATGAATTTGTTGGATTTTTTTATTTCGATCATATCTACATTTTATATTGATTATATTGATTCGGGTTGCTAACTCAACGGTAGAGTACTCGGCTTTTAATTGCGACTATGATCTTTTACACATTTGGATGAAGGAATTCGTCTAGACTATTGGTAGAGTTTATAAGACCGCGACTGATCCTGAAAGGTAATGAATGGAAAAAAAAGCATGTCGTAAAAAGAATAGAAAGATAGAAATAAAAAAGAATAATATAATCATAGAAAAAGAAGATTTCTATTACTCATAATATAAATAGAACGAGAATTTTTTTTTTATAAAAATTTAAGTTAAGTAAAGTATTTCGGGTCTAGTGAATAAATGGATAGAGCCTTATGGCTCCAATTCGAGTAAGACAAAAAAGCAACGAGCTTCCTTTCTTAATTTGAATGATTACCCGATCGAATTACTAATTATACGTTAAAAATAGATTAGTGCCTGATGTGGCAAAAGGTTCTCTTGTGAATTGTGAGTGGACCATTGATTCTTTTTTTTTTAATCCTAATTATTCTTTATTGTGGATTGGAGACGGATGTGTAGAAGAAATAGTATAGTGATAAAAAAATAATTTTTTCCAAAGTCAAAAGAGTGATTGGGTTGCGAAAATAAAAGATTTTTACCCCTTTTTCTTATTGTTATTTTCTTTCTTTTATTTTTTTTTTAGTTATATTAAAAGGGAAAATAAAACCAAATTGGATAGAAAGGGAAAGGAAAAAGATCTGTAGATTGGGCTCTCTGTCTCCGGGGTATATATTCTTTATTTGTTCTTACTTTTATAGAATCTTTTACTTCTTAAATTATCATTATGTTTTTTACATCACAGTACAGTCTAAAAATATATATTTGTGAAAGTAAAAGTATAGACAGTGCGTAGTATATATTAATACTAGACTATATTATTCTCATTATTTATTAGAATAATAGAATAAGAAGATTCTTATTCTATTATTCTAGTTAGAAGTTAGACTTTTTTATACTAAATACTCTTTTAGTATAATTTAGTATAAGAGAAACAATATACAACATACACATACGCCCGTTATGACCATATTGCACTATGTATCATTTCATAACACAAGAAGTGCTTCTCTTTTTTGGTTACATTAGAAATGTATTTCAATGGCAGAATTACAAGGATATTTAGATTGAAAAAAGATATATTTTGGCAACAAAACTTCCTATATCCGCTACTCCTTCAGGAGTATATTTACTCACTTGCTCATTATCATAGCTTCAATAGTTTGATTTTTTACGAACCTGTGGAAATTCTAGGTTATGACAATAAATCTAGTTTAGTACTTGTGAAACGTTTAATTACTCGAATGTATCAACAGAAATCTTTGATTTCTTCGGTGAATGATCCTAACCAAAATGAATTTTGGGGGCACGAGAATTCTTTTTCTTATCATTTTTCTTCTCAAATGCTATCAGAAGGTTTTGGAGTCATTCTGGAAATTCCATTCTCGTTGCGATTAATATCTTCCCTTGAAGATAAAAGAATACCAAAATCTCAGAATTTACGATCTATTCATTCAATATTTCCCTTTTTAGAAGATAAATTAACGCATTTAAATTATGTGTTAGATCTACTAATACCCCATCCCATCCATCTGGAAATCTTGGTTCAAATTCTTCAATGTTGGATCAAAGATGTTCCTTCTTTGCATTTATTGCGATTGTTTTTCCACGAATATCATAATTTGAATAATCTCATTACTTCAAAGAAATCCATTTACATCTTTTCAAAAAGAAAGAAAAGATTATTTTGGTTCCTACATAATTCTTATGTATATGAATGCGAATATCTATTCCTTTTTCTTCGTAAACAGTCTTTTTATTTACGATCAATATCTTCTGGAGTCTTTCTTGAGCGAACACATTTCTATGGAAAAA